TATAAAATACGAAAATAAGATATTCGGGATAGGGAATAAACTAAACAAACTATGGATAAATCCAAGCGACCTTTTCTTAAATCCAAGCGATCTTTTCGTAGGCGTTTGCCCCCGATTCAATCGGGGGATCGAATTGATTATAGAAACATGAGCTTAATTAGCCGATTTATTAGTGAACAAGGAAAAATATTATCTAGACGAGTGAATAGATTGACCTTGAAACAACAACGATTAATTACTCTTGCGATAAAACAAGCTCGTATTTTATCTTTGTTACCCTTTAAAAGGAAAGGATTTCAAATAAGCGAGTCGACCGCTAAAACTAATGCTTTGAAAGCTAGAAATCAAAATAAAGATCAAAAGAAAGAAAAATTCCAAATAAATAAAAAAAAGAAATAGGCTTACTTCACTTGAATCATAATTCCAATCCGAACTCAAATGCGGATTGGTGTTTTGCTCGAAAAATCCGTGAATCTATATTTGATTATCGTGTCATAAGAAAAAAATGAATCAGAAATCTTTTTGGATTGAACGTGTTTTACTATTTTATCATATTTGATCATCGTAATTTCTACTCTACCTTCCCGGAGTTCATTCTCCGGGAACTCCATTGAAAATATTCCGTTGGATTCTTTACAATCTACTTTTTTTATTTATATGATCTTGTTCGAAATCATATAAAGACATTTCCTATTTGATATAGCTATTTGCGCAAGTATTTTACGGTTAAGAAGCAATTGGTTCTTGTACAGATCGTGTATGAATTTACTATAACTATAGGATACTCCTCTTTCGCGAATTACTGCGTTTATCCGAGTGATCCACAACCGACGAAAATCTCTCTTTTGCCTATCCCTATCCCGATGAGCTGAAACCAAAGCTCTTTTTTCCTGTTGAGTCATAGTTCGAGTAAGCCTTGAATGAGCCCCTCGAAAACTTGATGCAAAGAAATGCATTTTTGTTCGGCGTCTCCGAGCTATATATCCCCGTTTAATTCTGGTCATGGAATAAATGAAACTTTTTCGAATAACTCATTTTTTCTTTCTTTCAGCTATTCTTTTATTTACTCTGTCTTCTATTACTATAACTAACAAAACGGATTTCTCCAATGTATAAAATAAAAATTCCAATGGCTTTTGCTACTATAACCTTCCCAACCACGATTTTTCTTTTTTTGTTTAGGTATTTTACCACGAAACAAGAATAAGAAAGACATAAGAAATTTTATTTTCCTATAAAAAATAGAGTAAATAAAAAAAAAATAAAACTAGATAAAGAAATAGTGGGGTTCCTTCGTTTCTATGGTTACTTCTGAAACGGTGAGGTCTTCTCTATACACCGGAGCCTTTCACTTCATTTAATCAACAAATCAACGTTATTGGGAACTTGTATAGTTCACATTCTTTGGCTCTACCCATGAATTCTCCAGTAATAGGTCTTTCACAACGAGATCTACTTATAAAGTAACGGTATTTAAGTATGAAAGTTAGCTGGGGTAGCTGGCCCTGTTAGTCCGTTCTTGCCAGAGTGGGAGCCTAATCGTTATGTTTTTTAAATAGGATTTCCTCCGCTTAATGGATAACCATTTGCTACCAATGGAGAATTTTTTCTCATCTTCAATTGAGGTAATTGGATTTGCACCAATGGAAACCATAAACTTTATACACAATAGAGGGATATGATAGAGTTTAATAATGAGTGGAGTTCCTTCTTCCATTCTATCCCATTCACTCAGATACTGACCGTTGATACTGGAAAAGTTATTTTTTTTTCTTTTGTTATGTGCCAGCTGATAATCTAAACGAGTCGCACATACACCCTAGTACATGTTCCTCGACGCTGAGGACATCCCCGAAGAGCGGGGGATTTCGTGACATTTCTGATTGGCTGTCTTGGATTTCTAATAAGTTGTTTAATAGTTGGCATGTTGAATTGTATACATAATATAATGGTCTGGTTTAGATTGATCCTAACCGACTGATGATGAATTCCTTCTATTTCCATTTAATAGAGTGTATATTCAACTCGGAGATCAAATATAAAATCACATATTTGAACGAAATCCATATGAATACAATCCCTACAAGATCAACCCCTTAAGAACTCTTCATCATCTGAGAACTCTTCATCATCTGAGAACTCTATATCATCAATAATTCCATAATATCGGGCTTGTCTTGCTGAAAAGAAAAAGTCTCTGTCCATGTCTCGGGATATGATCCAGGCAGGGTTGCCGGTTCTTTGTGAATAAATCTCTGCGATGCTTTCACGCAGTTTCAACGCTTCTTTCGCTTCCAAGAGAAGTTCTCCTGTATGACTCTCAAAAAAAGAAGCCCTAGGTTGATGGATCATTACCCTGATGATATAACAAAATGTTCCTCTAGCTCGCATGAAAAAGCGAAGACAAAGGATAGAATTGAACAACCGTACAGGCATCTTTTGGGTATTGCATACGGCTCTACAATAAAATGGATCCTGAACCCTCCCTTCCATTGAAGAAAGAGAAAAAAAAATAGAATCTATCAGAACCAGATGGGTAAATGATCAAATTGCCACCCTTCCTTTCGGAGAAGTTTAAAAATATTATGATGGCTCCGTTGCTTTATATAGTTCTATTTATGATTTTTTTGTCTCTAGCAATCCCAAAGTTTCTTTTTTGATCCGATCAAATAATGAAAAAATCGTGACTTACATATTCTTAAGTACCCCCTGGCATGAAAACAAAAAAGGTTTGTGACGCTGAACTGGACTCCCGATAGATAAGAGAAAATCGGAAATACCTTTGAGTTCATACTCCTCTCTCGATACATAATCGAATGTTTTTGTTTTTAAAAACAATAAAAAAAATTGAATATCGAATTCGAAGTGCCATGCTATTATTACTTAATATTATATTGACATTCATATATTCATATAACGAAGGCATAGTCTTCTTTTTTTTTGTCAAATAAAAACCTCATTGGCGCCAAGCGTGAGGGAATGCTGTACGTCTGGTAATTGATCCCCCGGCCAGGATAAAAGATCCCATTGAAGCGGCTAATCCTACGCATACTGTAATGACCTCTGGCCGCACAGCTTGCATCATATCATAAATAGCTACTCCAGATATTACATCTCCCCCGGGAGAGTTTATATACAAAAAAATATCCTTGGTACCATCTTCGATATTAAGATATACCAAAAGACTAACAATTTGATTCGAGATCTCACTATCAACCTCTTGAACTAAAAACAGGAATCGTTGGCGATAAAGTCGGTTGATTAGGGGAAATTGTTTCCCTTAGGAACCGTACATGCGCCTTTTGACGCATACGGTTCAAAAAAATTGTGAAAAAGAATCAATGTATAGATTCCAGCCCCTTTCTTTTTTTTCATAACAGGTTTTTCTGACGTCTAGCGAAATTTTCTTCGATTTTTCAATAAAGACGAACTCCGTTTTCTATTTTTCGCTTTTCTATCTATTAGAAGAAGAAGAAAAGGGGTCACTAAACTTATCGAGTTAACTTCTCATTGATGTATTGTTTCATCGAGATTTCATCCAAATTCCGATGGCATTTTCTTGTTCCTGAATGAGTTTCTTTTATTTAGGTTTCTGCTCTTCTCCGGGTAAGGATTCGCCCCATTTTGATTTGTATATATAGAACAAATGCTCCCATTACCATTTCTTTTTGTTATGACTTTATTTTTTCAATTCATGTCATACCTTCTACCAAGTAGTTATTAAAGTTTGAGATACCTGACAAAGAGGATCTATTTCAATTTCCAAATATAGGAATCAGTTATGGTACAAGGAAAAATCATCGATATATTACCGATTGGCTTTTTTTTTTTAAACGGAGCCTGAATACTTCATTTTTTTAGTCCAACCAAGCCAACCATAATAGAATATAATAGTAAGTAATATGAATTTTCCCCCAAAAGGTTCTCATTGTTTTTCACGCTCCAAATTTTGGATGATTCCATGAATTTATCTAGGTGAAAGGGGGGCTATCTCTCTCGGGGGAGAGAACGGGGAAATCCCAAATGACTCAATATATCTGACAAGTCGCACTATATATCAACCCACGATGCATCTTCATCTCCGGAATTTCGGAAAGGTACTTTTGGAACACCAACAGGCATAAAATGAACTCCTACTTAAAATTTAAAATTTCACTTTGATGGGGAAACGTAAAAAAAAAATAGGGTTTGATTGGCTTTATATTATAGTATTGAGTATTGGTTTTTATCGTATTTCTTTTATACATAGATTCTATAGACTATAAAAATAGACTATAAAAATTCCTAAAGTCATAAAAAATGCAGAATGAATAATGAATATAGTAAAATTATTACGAATAGGGCCTTCTAATGATGAATAAATGGGGACCCTTTCGCTCATAGAAAAAGGTATCAACCCCCGTTGCGTATTGGTACTTATCGAGTATAGAATAAATCTGCTTCTCTTTGTTCCTACGAACAGAATTGTTACATTATTACCAACAGAATAGAACAAATCTGAACCCTTGTTCTGAAAAAATCCGCTGAACAAGAGCAAGCGGGGTCCATAGGATAGTCATAGTATAGTCTTTTTCTCTTTTCCAACGCAATAAAGTTACACAGTGTCTATTTATCTTTGATAAAGGGGTATTTCCATGGGTTTGCCTTGGTATCGTGTTCATACCGTTGTATTGAATGATCCCGGTCGGTTGCTTTCGGTTCATATAATGCATACAGCTCTGGTTGCTGGTTGGGCTGGTTCGATGGCTCTGTATGAATTAGCGGTTTTTGATCCTTCTGACCCTGTTCTTGATCCAATGTGGAGACAGGGTATGTTCGTTATACCCTTCATGACTCGTTTAGGAATAACCAATTCATGGGGAGGTTGGAGTATCACAGGCGGGACTGTAACGAATCCGGGTATTTGGAGTTACGAAGGTGTAGCTGGGGCACATATTGTGTTTTCTGGCTTATGCTTTTTGGCAGCTATCTGGCATTGGGTGTATTGGGATCTAGAAATA